GAAATAGATCAAAAACAAATAAGTTTRCACTAGCTGGGCTGGGTCCAGCATAAAAACTACACAAATACACACCGTTTAGCACAAAACCTGTTGTCAAAGAAGCCGAAACAGATGGAAATAGATCAAAAACAAATGAGTTTACACTAACTGGACTTGGTCCAGCACAAAAACAAACAGATTTGCACTAGCTGGGCTGGGTCCAGCATAAAAACTACACAAATACACACCGTTTAGCACAAAACCTGTTGTCAAAGAAGCCGAAACAGATGGAAATAGATCAAAAACAAATAAGTTTACACTAACTGGACTTGGTCCAGCATAAAAACTACACAAATACACACCGTTTAGCACGAAACCTGTTGTCAAAGAAGCCGAAACAGATGGAAATAGATCAAAAACAAATAAGTTTACACTAACTGGACTTGGTCCAGCACAAAAACAAACAGATTTGCACTAGCTGGGCAGGATCCAGCACAAAAACTACACAAATGAACGCCACCCGGCGCAAAACCACACCAAAACCTATCCTCGAAGAAGCCGAAACAGATGGAAATAGATCAAAAGCAAATGAGTTTACACTAACTGGACTTGGTCCAGCACAAAAACAAACAGATTTGCACTAGCTGGGCTGGGTCCAGCATAAAAACTACACAAATACACACCGTTTAGCACAAAACCTGTTGTCAAAGAAGCCGAAACAGATGGAAATAGATCAAAAACAAATAAGTTTACACTAACTGGACTTGGTCCAGCATAAAAACTACACAAATACACACCGTTTAGCACGAAACCTGTTGTCAAAGAAGCCGAAACAGATGGAAATAGATCAAAAACAAATAAGTTTACACTAACTGGACTTGGTCCAGCACAAAAACTACACAAATGAACGCCACCCGGCGCAAAACCACACCAAAACCTATCCTCGAAGAAGCCGAAACAGATGGAAATAGATCAAAAACAAATGAGTTTACACTAACTGGACTTGGTCCAGCACAAAAACAAACAGATTTGCACTAGCTGGGCTGGGTCCAGCATAAAAACTACACAAATACACACCGTTTAGCACAAAACCTGTTGTCAAAGAAGCCGAAACAGATGGAAATAGATCAAAAACAAATAAGTTTACACTAACTGGACTTGGTCCAGCACAAAAACAAACAGATTTGCACTAGCTGGGCAGGATCCAGCACAAAAACTACACAAATGAACGCCACCCGGCGCAAAACCACACCAAAACCTATCCTCGAAGAAGCCGAAACAGATGGAAATAGATCAAAAACAAATGAGTTTACACTAACTGGACTTGGTCCAGCACAAAAACAAACAGATTTGCACTAGCTGGGCTGGGTCCAGCATAAAAACTACACAAATACACACCGTTTAGCACGAAACCTGTTGTCAAAGAAGCCGAAACAGATGGAAATAGATCAAAAACAAATAAGTTTATACTAACTGGGCAGGATCCAGCACAAAAACTACACAAATGAACGCCACCCGGCGCAAAACCACACCAAAACCTATCCTCGAAGAAGCCGAAACAGATGGAAATAGATCAAAAACAAATGAGTTTACACTAACTGGACTTGGTCCAGCACAAAAACAAACAGATTTGCACTAGCTGGGCTGGGTCCAGCATAAAAACTACACAAATACACACCGTTTAGCACAAAACCTGTTGTCAAAGAAGCCGAAACAGATGGAAATAGATCAAAAACAAATAAGTTTACACTAACTGGACTTGGTCCAGCATAAAAACTACACAAATACACACCGTTTAGCACGAAACCTGTTGTCAAAGAAGCCGAAACAGATGGAAATAGATCAAAAACAAATAAGTTTATACTAACTGGGCAGGATCCAGCACAAAAACTACACAAATGAACGCCACCCGGCGCAAAACCACACCAAAACCTATCCTCGAAGAAGCCGAAACAGATGGAAATAGATCAAAAACAAATGAGTTTACACTAACTGGACTTGGTCCAGCACAGAGCTATCTTACGAAATGTTCAAAATATACTCTTAGTTAGAATTGACTAATTAGTTTCTATTATCAAAAGAACAAAAGAGAGTGGAACTAGCTTAAATCAATTAAAAATTAGATAAAACTACCCCACGTGCTCATCTAAACTATAAATTAGTATAGTTTTAAAGCGTTCATTGCGCGCGTACGCGCGCACACGCGTAAGAAATTATATTATTAATTTATAAATTATATTACTAATATTAGCATACTATTGATTACCATTGTACAATGGTAATCAATAGTATGTATTGTTACTTTGATATTATTAATTACCATTACGTAATGGTAATTAATAATATGTATTGTTACTATTGTTACTAAAGTATTAATTAATATTAATATTTACTATTTGTTCTTTTATTACTATGTATTGTTACTATGTTACTATGTATTGTTACTATGTTACTATGTATTGTTACTATGTTACTATGTATTGTTACTATGTTACTATGTATTGTTACTATGTTACTATGTATTGTTACTATGTTACTATGTATTGTTACTATGTTACTATGTTACTATGTATTGTTACTATGTATTGTTACTATGTTACTATGTTACTATGTATTGTTACTATGTATTGTTACTATGTATTGTTACTATGTATTAATTATATATATTATTATTATTTTAATAATAATAATACTAAGAGGCGCGCGCGCGGGCGCGCGCGTACGCGTACGCGCGCGAGGGGATACAGAGTGGGCTACTTTTAAGTGCTAATACGTGCAGCTGGGGGATACAGAGTGGGCTACTTTTAAGTGCTAATACGTGCAGCTAGGGGATACAGATCTGACTATTTTTAGGTGTTAATACATACATTACTCCAGCTAGTGTAAGTTCATTTGCTTTTGATCTGCTTTCATCTGTTTCGGGTCCCTCGAGGATAGGTTTTATGTTGGGTTAGGTCCAGTTAGTGTAAGTTCATTTGCTTTTGATCTGTTTTTATCTGTTTCGGGTTCTTTGAGGATAGGTTTTGATGTGGTTTTGCGCCAGGTGGCGTCCACTTATGTAGTTTTTGTGCTGGATTTAGTCCAGCTAGTGTAAATTCATTTGCTTTTGATCTGTTTTCATCTGTTTCGGGTCCCTCGAAGATAGGTTTTATGTTGGGTTAAGTCCAGCTAGTGTAAACTCATTTGCTTTTGATCTGTTTTCATCTGTTTCGGGTTCTTTGAGGATAGGTTTTGATGTGGTTTTGCGCCAGGTGGCGTCCACTTGTGTAGTTTTTGTGCTGGATTTAGTCCAGCTAGTGTAAACTCATTTGCTTTTGATCTGTTTTCATCTGTTTCGGGTCCCTCGAGGATAGGTTTTATGTTGGGTTAAGTCCAGTTAGTGTACGTTCATTTGCTTTTGATCTGTTTTATCTGTTTCGGGTTCTTTGAGGATAGGTTTTGATGTGGTTTTGCGCCAGGTGGCGTCCACTTGTGTAGTTTTTGTGCTGGATTTAGTCCAGCTAGTGTAAACTCATTTGCTTTTGATCTGTTTTCATCTGTTTCGGGTTCTTTGATAATAGGTCTTTATGTGGTTTTTGTACTGGATTTAGTCCAGTTAGTGTACGTTCATTTGCTTTTGATCTGTTTTCATCTGTTTCGGGTTCTTTGAGGATAGGTTTTGATGTGGTTTTGCGTCAGGTGGCGTCCACTTGTGTAGTTTTTGTGCTGGATTTAGTCCAGTTAGTGTAAATTTATTTGTTTTTGATCTGTTTTCATCTGTTTCGGGTTCTTTGAGGATAGGTTTTGCGCCGAGTGGCGTTCACTTGTGTAGTTCTTGTGCTGGATTTAGCCCAGCTAGTGTAAATTCATTTATTTTTGACCTATTTCCATCTGTTTCGGGTCCTTCGAGGATAGGTTTTAGTGTGATTTTGTGCTGAATTGCGCTACCTAATTGATTACAATATTCTTCTAGGTTTGTCAATATATAATTATAGAAAGTATGTGATAGTAGAATGTTAATTTCCTTGAATAATAAACAACTATATTTCTATTTTGTGTTTTATAGCGTTGCAGATATATTGTTGATCTCTCCTGTGTTATACTATTTACTTTTTCGACTATTCCTAAACTAAACAGTTTTTATAGTTAATGATTTTCTACGAGGTTGTAATTTAGTTGGTTAAAATGTTAGCTTGTCACGTTAAATATCACGGGTTCAAATCCCGTCATCCTCGATAAACACAAAGCGACTTAGTTCAGTTGGTTAGAACAACGGAATCATAATCCGTATGTCGTGAGTTCAAATCTCACTATCGCTATTGTTATTGTAAACTAAACTATTCACAACTAATATAATATTAAACTATATGACTTTATTCTTGTCCCAATACTTCTCAATTTTCATTCATTTAATTATTTGTTCTCTTTTATCAGTTGTTTTTTTTGTTTTCTCTTTCATTCTTACAATCCAAAAAGGAGATACCGAAAAGTTGTCAGCATATGAGTGTGGTTTTGATCCTTTTGATGATGCTCGAAGTAACTTTGACGTACGATTCTACCTGGTAGCAATTCTATTTATAATTTTTGATTTAGAAGTTAGTTTTTTATTTCCCTGGTGTATAGCTTTAGGCTCTCTCCCTTTATTTGCATATTGGTCTATGTTTATCTTTCTATTTATTTTAACTGTTGGGTTTGTATACGAGTGGAAAAAAGGAGCTTTAGAATGGGAGTAATTTATAATCTAGATGTCTCTACAAAAAAGCTAACTCAGAATTTTATAAGCTCACAGTCCCATTGGGGGCATCATAAACAAATATCCAATAATTCTTTATCTTCACACACTATAGGCACTAAGCAAGGTTTTATAATATTCAATCCTTCGCATTTTGTAGAGTATTCAAAGCGATGTTCAATCTTTTGTTCTAAAATCATTTATAAAAATGGCAATATTTTATTTGTTAACTTTGGTAACGATTATAAAAAACTGACTGTTTTTTTTGGATCCCGCTGTTTGCAACCTGTTTATGTTAATGAATGGGTTGGAGGGTCTATTACAAATGGCTTTTTAAAAAAAACTTCTATAATAATTACTCATAATATCCCAAAAGATAGTCTTATTCTGAAAGAAGCTTCAAAAAATTTGATACCTGTGATTACTGTAGAAGATAGTGACTATAATCTAAATAAAAGTTTTTACTCGTCTTTTGGAAATAATAATAATAAATCTTCAATATCTATTTTCTATTCTATTTTAACTGAGTCTATTTTAAAATCTATTCTAATACTTCACGCTAAAAATCATACTCTTTCTATTTAAAAATAATATATAATACTATGCAAAATCATATTCAAACAATTTTTCTTACTGAGTTATGCAGAGGTTTGTGGATGACCATGCAGTATTTCTTTAGACGTAAGGTTACTTTGAATTATCCTTTCGAAAAAGGAGCTTTAAGTCCTCGATTTCGTGGTGAACATGCTTTAAGACGTTACATGAGTGGCGAAGAACGATGTATTGCTTGTAAGCTTTGTGAAGCTGTTTGTCCTGCGCAAGCCATTACAATTGAATCTGAAACTCGACTTGATGGAAGCAGAAGAACTACAAGATACGATATTGATATGACAAAATGTATTTTTTGTGGTTTTTGTCAAGAAGCTTGCCCCGTTGATGCTATTGTAGAAGGTCCTAATTTTGAATACGCTACTGAGACTAGAGAAGAACTTTTATATAACAAAGAAAAATTATTAAAGAACGGAGATAGGTGGGAAACTGAAATAAGCGAAAATCTTAGTACTGAATCATTATATAGATAAATAAACATACTTTATGGAAAATCTATTTTTTTATTTTTTTTCAATACTCTCTATCATATTTTCATTTTTTGTTATTATATCTAAAAACCCTGTTCATTCTATTTTGAGCCTTATATTAGTTTTCTTTAACGCTGCAGCTCTATTGATTCTTTTAGGTGCAGAATTTTTAGCTATGTTATTCATTATTGTTTACGTTGGCGCTGTTGCTGTCCTCTTCTTGTTTGTAATTATGATGTTAAATATAAAAACTTCTAATTTGAGTATATCTATGTACCGTTATCTGCCAATATCTATTTTGTTCGGATCTGTTTTCTTCTCTGAATTATTCGTGATTTTCTACTTTGACTTGGTTCCTATAGATGTCTATAACTTAAGTTTGTTTTTGAATTTTGATTATTTGTACTTTAATGATTGGGAAAATTCTGTGTCTTCTCAAAATAATGTTCTAGCTTTAGGATTAGTACTTTATACTTATTTTTCTTATCTATTTGTTGTTTCTGGCATTATACTACTTGTTTCTATGATAGGTGCAATCTCATTAACGTTACATAGACGTAATGACATAAAAAGACAATATATCTATAAACAGTTGGGTAGAAACTTTAAATCAGCGATTTCTTGGAAATACTAAATTTATATGATATCATCACTAATTATACTTTTAAATATTATTTTAAAATCTCTTGCTCTCATAGTACCTTTGCTTATAGGTGTTGCTTATTTAACATTACTAGAAAGAAAAGTTATGGCTAGCATGCATCAAAGAAGAGGACCTAACGTTGTAGGACTTTTTGGTATGCTTCAACCGTTTGCTGATGGTTTAAAATTGTTCGTAAAAGAAACCATACTTCCTAGTAGCGCTAATACTCTTATTTTCATATTAGCCCCAATAATTACTTTTTTAATAAGCTTAGTTGTATGGGCGGTTGTTCCTTTTGATGAAAATATAGTTTTTGTTGATATAAATGTTGGTGTTTTATATATATTGGCAATTTCTTCTTTAGGAGTTTATGGTATTATCACTTCTGGTTGGTCAAGTAATTCTAAATGGTCTTTTTTAGGTGCTTTACGTTCTGCTGCTCAAATGATATCTTATGAAGTTTCTATAGGCCTTATTATTTTATGTGTTCTTCTTTGCTCAGGCTCTTTAAATTTATCGGATATTGTAGACTCTCAAAGAAAAGTATGGTATATTTTTCCTTTGTTTCCACTTTTTGTTATGTTTTTTATTTCTGGATTAGCAGAAACTAATAGAGCCCCCTTTGATTTGCCAGAAGCCGAAGCCGAGCTAGTTTCAGGATATAGTACAGAATACTCAGCTATGGGTTTCGCCCTTTTCTTTCTAGGAGAATATGCTAATATGATACTTATGTCTACCACTGTAACTATCTACTTTCTAGGAGGTTGGTTAAGTCCTGTTGATTTAGTACCTTTTAATATGATACCTGGTTTTTTTTGGTTTGGCTTAAAGACTACAAGCATTCTCTTCCTATTCGTCTGGGTTAGAGCTGCATACCCAAGATATAGATACGATCAGCTTATGAGATTAGGTTGGAAAATATTCCTTCCCTTTTCCCTAGGTTGGCTATTTTTTATATCAGGTCTATTATTAGGCCTAGACTGGCTATTATAATCTAAATAATATTATATGCACATAAATAAAGAAAATCGTTCTCTATCACCTCATTTATACGCTTACAAACCTCAAATAACATCAGTAGTTTCAATTTTTCATAGAATTACAGGTTCTTTATTAGCTATTATATTACTTTGCAGCTCAATTCTTATGAATTTATTAGGCTCGTTTTTATCTTATAGCTTTATTTATGCCATTTTTACAATTATTTTTTTCTTAGTAAAAATTATTTTTTATCTTTTGTTATCTACTGTTTGTTTTCATTCTATGAATGGTATTCGTCATATTATGTGGGATTTTGGTTTAGGTCTTGATTTAAGTAATCTATTTATTACAGGATGTTTAGTTGTTTCTCTTAGTTTGTTAGCAAGTTGTTTTATTATCCTTCTCTAAAACTATATATATATTATGTTACATACAATAAATAAATTTCTTGTAAAAATAAACTCTTTAGATGGTTTTTTACATTGGACTATACAAAGACTTACAGCTTTAAGTATACTTTTAAGTATCTTTATAATTTTTTTCTCTGATAGTCTTCACTTCTTTATTCTTCTTTCATTTTTTTTAGTTTTTCATATAACTGTGGGTATAAGAACTTTGATAGATGATTATATACACGATGATGTATTATTTTTAACCAGCACTACATTTTTAAGGATTATTGCTATTTTCCTTTTCAAAACAATTTTTATAGTTTTTTTATGTTAATAGATCAAAGTAAGTTTCTTTTTGTAGCAATCTCATTATTTTTTATAGGTTTATGTGGTATAATGCTAAATAGGAAAAATATCATCTTAATGCTCATGTCTATTGAGTTAATGCTTTTAGCTGTTAATTTTAATCTTATAGTCTTCTCTGTTTTTTTAGATGACATAATTGGTCAAATATTCGCTTTGTTTGTTCTTACTGTCGCAGCTGCTGAATCAGCTATAGGTTTAGCTATACTTGTTGTTTATTATAGAATTAGAGGTACTGTATCTATCGAATACATTAATTTATTAAAAGGATAATATTATGTACTTACTGCTAGTATTCTTTCCATTAATAGGATTTACTATTTCTTTATTTTTTGGCAGATTTATATCGCCGAGAGGAACTGCTCTTATCACCTGTACATTTCTAATTTTATCTTTTATACTGTCATGCTTATCTTTTTTTGAGGTTGGTTTGTCAAGATCTCCTGTCTATATCAAATTATCTCCTTGGATTGATTCAGAGTTGTTTGATGCTTCTTGGGGTTTTATGTTTGACAGCTTAACTGTCTCTATGTGTGTGCTAGTTACCTGTATATCTAGCTTAGTGCATATTTATTCGACAGGATACATGAGCCATGATCCCCACCAACCTAGATTTATGTCATACTTGTCTTTGTTTACATTCTTTATGCTTATGCTTATTACCTCAGATAACTTCATACAACTTTTTTTTGGTTGGGAAGGTGTTGGTTTATGCTCTTACCTCTTAATTAATTTTTGGTTTACAAGATTGCAGGCTAACAAGTCAGCCATAAAGGCAATGGTTATCAATAGAATTGGTGATTTTGGTTTAGCTCTAGGTATATTCTCTATTTTTGTTGCTTTCAAAACTGTCGATTATTCTACTGTCTTTAGCCTAATACCTTATTTTGATGGTTACAGTATATCTTTCCTTCAGTTTAATTTTGATCTCGTTACACTTATTGGTTTACTACTGTTCATTGGGGCTATTGGTAAATCTGCCCAATTAGGTCTACATACTTGGTTACCAGATGCAATGGAAGGGCCTACTCCTGTTTCTGCGCTTATACACGCAGCAACAATGGTCACTGCAGGTGTATATCTAATAATAAGATGTTCTCCTATATACGAATACTCTTCTTCTGCATTATTTTATATAACTGTCGTTGGTGCTTTGACAGCTTTTTTTGCAGCTAGTATAGGTGTATTTCAAAATGATTTGAAAAAAGTAATCGCATACTCTACTTGTAGCCAACTTGGTTACATGGTTTTTGCTTGTGGCCTCTCTAACTATTCTATTAGTATGTTTCATGTTCTTAACCACGCATATTTTAAAGCTCTTTTATTTTTAAGCGCTGGTTCTGTTATACACGCTCTTTCTGATGAACAAGATATGAGAAGAATGGGTGGTCTAATTCAATTACTTCCATTTACTTACACTATGATAGTTATAGGTTCTCTTGCTTTAATGGGATTTCCTTTCTTGACTGGTTTCTATTCAAAAGATGTTATATTAGAGATCGCTTATTCTAAATATAATTTTTTAGGTACTTTTGCTCATTGGTTAGGTATTACATCAGCTAGTATTACAGCTTTCTATTCTTTTAAGCTTATTTACTTGACTTTTCTAGCTGCTCCAAATGGTTATAAAAGTTCTATGCAGTCAGTTCATGATGCCCCTTTTTCTATGGGCCTTCCGCTCTTCTTCTTATCTATCTGCAGTATTTTTGTTGGTTATTTAACTAAAGATCTTTTTATAGGGTTAGGTACCCCTTTTTGGAATGGTTCTATTTTTATCCTCCCACATCATTTGAATATTATTGATGCAGAATTTATACCTATACATATTAAATGGATTCCTTTCTTTGTAAGTATTTTTGGTGGTTCTTTGGCTGTTTGTCTCTATCACCTCCTCTTAAGATTATCATTTAGTTTTTACAACAATACTTCATTATTCATTTTCATTTATACATTCTTTAATAAAAAATGGTTTTTTGATAGATTACAAAACGAACTTATTGGTTCTTCACTACTAAAAATAGGCTATGCTATTACTTATAAGACTATAGATAAAGGTCTTATAGAATTTTTTGGCCCCTCTGGTATATCCAATATGGTTTTTATAGTTAGTAAACAAGTTAGTGATTTAGAATCTGGGAAAATAAACCAATATGCTTTTTTAATGTTTATCTGTACAACGTTGCTTGTAAGTATTAGTTTGGTGCTTTCTGTAATTGCCCCATATATAGATCTGCAATTGTCTTTTATGTTTGTACTCTATATAATTATTAACAATATAAAGTTAAATAAAATTAAATAATATATAGATTATATGTTGTCTTTACTAATAACCTTACCAATTCTAGGTATTTTATCTATACTCATAATTCCAGAATATAAAGCCAATTTGATAAAACAAGTAGCTTTTCTGTCATCTTTACTCACTTTTATTTGTTCTTTATTTCTATGGGTCTTTTTTGATAATTCTACATCAAAATTTCAATTTATTGAATATTTTGATTGGATGTCTTTATTCAATATACATTTTTTTCTTGGTATTGATGGCATATCATTATTCTTTGTTATCTTAAGCACTTTTCTTGTTTCAATTTGTATTTTAAATAGTTGGTTTAGCATTAAAAAACATCTAAAAAAATATTATGTATGTTTTTTACTTATGGACCTTTTTTTAATTATTGTTTTTTCTGTTTTAGATATAATAGTTTTCTATATATTCTTTGAAAGTATATTGATTCCTATGTTTCTAGTTATTGGAGTTTGGGGGTCGAGAACTCGAAAATTAAAGGCAGCTTACCAATTCTTCCTTTACACCCTAATAGGATCTTTATTTATGCTTTTAGCTATTTTTTATATGTTTTTTGAAACTGGTACAACTGATTTTCAGATATTAAATACTGTATTATTCTCAGAAGATAAAGAGCTTATTCTTTGGCTAGCTTTTTTCCTATCCTTTTCTGTTAAAGTTCCAATGGTCCCTGTCCATATTTGGCTTCCTGAAGCTCACGTAGAAGCACCAACATCTGGATCAGTAATATTAGCTGGAATTTTGTTAAAAATGGGTACTTATGGTTTATTACGTTTCTCACTTTCCTTATTTCCTTATGCTAGTATTTATTTTACACCTTTAGTCTATTCATTAAGTGCTGTAGCTGTAATCTATACTTCTTTAACTACCCTTAGACAAGTGGATTTAAAGAAAATAATTGCTTATTCGTCTGTAGCTCATATGGCTTTTGTTACTATAGGTATTTTTACTTTTAATCTATACGGTGTAGAAGGAAGTTTGCTTATAATGTTAAGTCACGGTTTTATATCTAGTGCTCTATTTTTATGTATTGGTGTTCTCTATGACAGACACCATACTAGATTGATTAAATATTACTCTGGGCTTACACAGGTAATGCCACTATACTCATTTTTTTTTGTTTTTTTCTCTATGGCTAATTTAGGTTTTCCTGGTACTAGTAGCTTTGCTGGCGAATTCCTCACTCTTATAGGCTCTTATCAGAGCAATACGTTTGTAACATTTCTAGCTTCTACTGGAATGGTTTTAGGAGCTGGATACTCCCTATGGCTTTGTAATAGAGTACTTTTTGGCCCTCTAACTGTTAACTATATTAAACAATACACTGACATTACTCGCAGAGAGTTTGCTGTTTTAATCCCTTTACTCCTTTGTACTGTATGGATGGGTGTTTATCCAGAGATATTTTTAGATACTATGCATCTAACTATATCTAATCTATTACAAAAAATTTAAATCTATGAACTTTTTATTTTCTAACAATGATTGGTTAGCAATCTTACCAGAAGTCTTTTTTGTTATTTCAATTAACCTAATTCTTGTATATTCAGTTATTTATTGCACATCACCATTATTTGATTTTCCCCTTCTGATAAATAATGTTTCTTGGTTAAGCATACAAATACTATTTATAGTTTTTTTATTAAATATGAATAACTACTACTGCGATATTGTTGTATTAAACAATTTCCTTATTGTAGATAGTTTTGGAAATTTGATAAAAAGTGTCATTCTATTAAGTACTATATGTATACTTTTAATGTCTTTAAGATATAATAAATTCGAATTGATTAATAATTTTGAATTTCCAATACTTGTAATGTTAACTATATTAGGCACTTTATTATTAATATCATCATATGACCTAATAGCTATGTATTTGGCTATAGAATTACAAAGTTTTTGTTCTTATATATTAAGTGCTTTTAAAAGAAATTCAGAGTTTTCTGCTGAAGCAGGTTTAAAATACTTTATTTTAGGTGCTTTTTCATCTGGTTTCCTTCTTTTTGGATGCTCTTTAATATATGGTTTTACAGGGGCTACAAACTACGAACAAATATCTTTGCTCCTCATTGGTTCTAATTATAGTAATCTAAATAATAATGGCATAGTTATTGGTACAATATTTATACTTATATCTTTTCTCTTTAAAATATCTGCAGCTCCTTTCCATCTATGGTCGCCTGATATCTATGAGGGGTCACCTACAACAATAACTGCTTTTTTCGCTATTGTCCCTAAAATAGGACTTCTTACATTCTTTTTAAGACTTTTTTTTGATTCTCTGTATACCTTATTTATTTCTTGGCAAGATCTTCTGTTAATCGCATCAATTGGTTCTATGATAATAGGTAGTTTTGGAGCTATTTGGCAAATTAAGCTAAAAAGACTTTTGGCTTTTAGTGCTATTGGTCATGTTGGTTATATGCTTATTGGCTTATGTTGTTGCTCAGTTGAGAGTGTCTATGGTTTAATTTTCTATTCTATTATTTATATTTTCATGTCTATTTCAAGTTTTTCTTTGCTTTTAATAGTGCGAAGAAATGATAACTTAAAAAAATTAAAATATATTGAAGATCTAATTGTAATAGCTAAAACTAACCCTTTTATTGGTTTTTGTTTTGCTATTACTTTTTTCTCTATTGCAGGTGTTCCTCCTTTAGCTGGCTTTTTTAGTAAAATGTTTTTATTTTCTAGTGCTATTTCTCAATCTGCCTACACTCTATCTGTTGTAGGTATTTTGACTAGTGTTATATCTTGTTTCTATTATCTTCGTATTATTCAAATAAGTTATTTCGAACAAAATGAAGAATGGATAAGTTTAAAAAAACCTAGTAAAGAAATATCTATTTTAATTAGCATTATAACTTTAATACTCATAGTGTTTTTTTTACACCCTAGTCTCTTAAGTATTTTAATACATTATTCTATAGTTAATTTATGTTTATAAATTAACTAGGTCTAGATAGCTCAGAGGTTAGAGCGAAGGACTGAAAATCCTTAGGCCAATGGTTCAAATCCATTTCTGGACAAATCCTATTATAAGTTTATTATAATAAGATAACTAAAACTATTTAAATATATATATATGGCTTTATCTGCTGCGGAACTTTCAAACATTCTTGAACAAAGTATTTCTAAATACTATACAAATCTAAATATAGATGAGATAGGTACAGTTTTGACTATTGGTGATGGTATTGCAAGAGTTTATGGTTTAGGATCTATCCAAGCTGGTGAAATGTGTGAGTTTAGTGCTTCTGGAATCAAAGGAATGGCTTTAAATTTAGAAACAGACAATGTTGGAATTGTTATTTTTGGTAATGATAAATTTATAAAGGAGGGTGACGTAGTTAAGAGAACAAGTTTTATTGTTGATGTGCCGGTAGGAAAAGAATTGTTAGGTCGTGTTGTGGATGCTTTAGGTGTTCCTATAGACGGTAAAGGTGCTATTACTTCTAAACTTCGCAGAAGAGTTGAGATAAAAGCACCTGGTATTATTCCAAGAAAATCTGTCCATGAGCCTATGCAAACAGGATTGAAGGTAGTTGACTCCTTAGTGCCAATTGGTAGAGGCCAAAGAGAACTAATTATTGGAGATCGTCAAACAGGAAAGACTGCTGTTGCTATTGATGCAATTATAAATCAAAAATCAATTCACGAAAGTAATGACGAGATAAATAAATTATATTGTATCTATGTAGCTATTGGACAAAAGCGGTCAACAGTTGCTCAGGTAAGTAAAATATTAGAGTCAGCTGGTGCTTTAAAATACTCTATTATAGTTGCAGCTACTGCTTCCGATGCAGCTCCTTTACAGTTTTTAGCACCTTATACAGGTTGTACAATGGGAGAATTTTTTAGAGATAATGGAATGCATGCTTTAGTTATATATGATGATTTAAGTAAACAAGCTGTAGCGTACAGACAAATGTCTTTATTGTTGAGAAGACCTCCTGGTAGAGAAGCCTTCCCTGGTGATGTATTCTACCTTCATTCAAGATTGTTAGAAAGAGCTGCAAAAATGGGTGCTGCTGCAGGATTAGGATCTCTTACAGCCTTGCCTGTTATAGAAACTCAAGCCGGTGATGTTTCAGCTTATATTCCTACAAATGTTATCTCAATTACTGATGGGCAAATATTTTTAGAAACAGAACTTTTTTATAAAGGCGTTCGTCCCGCTTTAAATGTTGGTCTTTCTGTGAGCCGTGTTGGTTCTGCAGCTCAGATAAAAGCTTTAAAACAAGTTGCTGGTACTCTAAAATTAGAATTAGCTCAATATCGTGAAGTTGCAGCTTTTGCTCAATTCGGTTCTGATTTAGATGCTGCAACTCAACATCTACTTAATCGAGGATCAAAACTTACAGAACTTTTAAAACAGAGTCAATTCTCTCCTCTAACTATTGAACAACAAGTATTTGTTTTATTTGCTGGAGTTAAAGGCTACCTTGATAAAATAGATATTAAACGAATTAATTTTTTTGAGCGTGCTCTTCTTACAGATTTGTCACAGACTCAATCAGATATGTTAAATACTATTAAAACAAAAAAATCTATTAGCCCAGAATTTGAGAAAGATATGCATAACTATATGACAAAATTTGTATCTTCTTTCAAATAATTTCTTTAAGAAATTATTTTGCGGAATGTCGCGTAGTTTGGCCAATCGTATCTGTTTTGGGTACAGAAATTCGCAGGTTCAAATCCTGCCATTCCGAATAATTTATAATATAATATAATGAATTTACATAATAATAATGGATTTTTATCTAACCCTAATAATTTGTTAAAGTTTTTTAAAAATGATATACAAGAATTTAAAAACAGTTTAAATTGTTTTTCCTTATTTGAAGATCGTATAACTGAGGGTGCTAACTTTGAACTTAGCGACTCTATATCAATTGATGTTGGTTTTAAATACATTATAAAAATAAAAAAGGGTTCTTCACATAATTATTATACACTGCTTAAGCTTATTAAATTAGAGACTCTTTTTAACGATTCTTTAATTGATTTCTCAAACAGCAAAAATAACTTAAATAAAAAATCAAATTGGCTTATAATAAAGAAAGCGTTTGACATCAAATGTTTCTTACCTGGTAAAATCCTAAATCCAATCAAGAATGGTTTTTCTGTTGGTGTTTGTGGTTTTATAGGCTTTATGCCAAAAAAATATGCTTTAGATAGTTACTCTAATCTAAAGTCTGTTTTTATTATTAATAATATCGATGTTCTAAAAAAAACGTTTATTTTGTCACAAAGACAAATAGATAAAACTACTTTCAGGGTCCTTTTCAAACTTTCTTCACAACTCTCATATATCTCAAAAAACTGAATTTTCCAAGGCGAATATATCTTAGTTGGTTAGAGAGTTAGATTGTGATTCTAAAGGTCATGAGTTCAAATCTCATTATTCGCCATACTGTATTATATAAAAATTATGTATTCAAAAAAATATAAAATTCTCCATTCTGCGCATATTCTTTCTAACCTTAATAATATTTCAAAAAAAAGCTTATTTGTAGGATTTTTTCAATTAAAGTGTTTAGACTTTGACAGCTTAATCTTGATAAAAAAAAAGACTTTTCTTTTGAACCTTAGAACATTCATTTGTAAAAATACTTTTACTAAGAAAAATAAACTATTACCGTTTTCATTTTTACCTTCAGTTTCACAAGGATCTTTAGTTATAATATACTCAATTAAAGCCTTACCAGCCCATGAAACTATTATTGACCTTATAGACAAGACTAAGTTATTACCATTATTTTTTTCTATTCAGAATAAAATAATTTTTTTTAAAAATCTTGGTCTATTATTAAATAAATCAAGAACTGAGTTTTTAATACTTCTTATTGAACTCTTAGACACACATAATAGAAAAATTAATAATTTATTTATTAGCTCAAATTCCCATTTACAATATCTATTTAATTTGTAATATTTTATATTATATGAATAATTATAAACATTTGAAAAAAAAAAAATTTATAGTACAATTTAGTGATGGTTCAAGTTCTTCTTTAACCTCTTATATTCATAAAAAAGAGCTTCTTATTGAATCCGATATTAAATCTAGTCTTATTTGGAAAACAAAAACGAATTGTATTGAACCTGATAATAAAAAGATAAATTTTTTTTATAATTATGATAAACTTTTTACTAAAATAAAATAGTATTTAAGAGTCAATAATTTAATGGTAGAATTTTTCACTCATAATGAAACTGTTGTAGGTTCAATCCCTACTTGACTCATACCTATAAAATACCTAAATCTATGAATAATAAATCTTTTTTTAACTTGCCTTATATTATAAAAACAAGTAAACAAAATAAGCCTTCTATTGTTAAAATTAAATATTGTAAAAAATCTTTAGATATACTCTCAACTCTTCTAAAAGAAGGTTATATAAGAGGTTATTTTATTGATAGTTCTAGATCAATGAAAAATATACTTATTTTATTAAAGTATACCAATGATATTAATCTCTTGAGTCTAAAAACTATTAGATTAAATAATCAAAGAAAATTTCTGTCTGTTAAAGATTTAAAAACTAACTTCACTACTTTTAACCTTTTAATTATATCCACCAAAAAAGGTGTAATGTCACATTTAGATGCTATAAATCTAAATATTGGAGGTTTTCCTCTACTAAATGTAATTTAGAAATGAATTTTATACCAATACAAAATGTAAGCGTTTTCTCATACAAAAATAAACTGTTTCTTGTTTCGGACTCAGGAATTCTTAATATTGATGTAACTCACTTTTTACCGTATATAATAATTGTTTTGGATAAAGATAGAATTGAACTGAAAAATATAAAAAATAATTTAAGATACGATACTTTGAACAAACGTCTTTCTAATATAATAACTGCTAAGTTAGATACCCTTAGCAATGTGATTAAAAGAAAACTTTTTTTATTTGGCATTGGTTTTAGATCTTGGACTTACAAGAGCGATAGTTTGAAAAATTATATTATCTTAAAAGTAGGTTTTTCTCGTGATATATCTATAGAAATTCCTAAATCTATTTTGATCACTTGTTTAAAACCAACTCTTATCTTGTTAAAAAGCATAGATAAATCTAAGTTATTTCAATTTGTTTCATTTATTAGGTCTATAAGAAAACCTGATATATATAAAGGAAAAGGGGTACAATATATTCACGAAAAAATAGTTTTGAAATTAGGAAAAAATAACTAATATTATTTATATATGGTATATCTTTTAGGTGTTAATCTGAACAATAATTCGAAAGTTCCATACGCTATTTCTAGAATTTATGGTATAGGCTATTCTGCAGCAGAAGTAATGTGTAATGATTTGAATTTAGGATTTAATCTTAGAATTAAAGACTTGACTCAAAATATTTTAGTCAAGATCTTAAAATGGGTTGATAAAAATAAAATTCTTGTTGAAAGTTCTCTAAAACAAAAGATCGTTGCAAATATTAACAAATTAAAATCTATAAAAATATATAGAGGACTACGCCATGCTTTTAATTTGCCTGTAAGAGGGCAACGTACAAAAACAAATGCTTTTTCTGCCAGAAAAAAATCTAATAAACATGTTAATAAAATCAAGATCAATAAAAAAAGTTAGTGCTATTGCTGTCGTTAATATATTATCTACTTCAAATAATATTATCATTAATATTTCAGATACTTATAAAAATACTATTTGTATTGGTTCTGGAGGATTGCTCGGCATAAAAGGATCAAAAAGATCTACATCATACGCAGGTCAAGCTATTGGGATAGCTGTAGGTAAAAAAGTTTTTATTTTAGGTGTACGTTATCTATACGTTAAAGTAAAAGGGTTTGGACATGGAAGATACTCTAGCTTAAAAGGACTATCTCTGTCAGGCCTTAAAATATTAAGTGTTTTAGATTCTACGCCAATCCCTTTTAATGGTTGTAAACCATCAAAAAGGCGTAGAATGTAATTATATTTATTTACGGCTAAGTAGCATAAAGGTAATGTAAAGAATTGCAAATTCTTTGATAACGATTCAATTTCGTTCTTAGCTTAATCTAATATAAATATTATGAATTTATTTTACTCGCCATTAGAACAATTTGAAATAGTTCCTCTTTTTTTTCTCTTTCTCGGTAATAAATTTGTTTTTACAAATTCTAGTTATTTTTTAATTCTGGCCGTTTTTATAACACTGCTTTTTTTCTACCTTAGTAACTTAAATAGTACTTTTGTACCTAACAGATGGCAATCTATATCTGAAATGGTTTTTGAGTTTGTGCAAAATATGACTTTTGAAGCTTTAGGTCATAAAGGATCAAAGTTCTTTCCCTTACTATTTGCTACTTTTACATTTGTATTTGGATGTAATATTTTAGGTATGGTTCCGTATACTTTTACTGTTACTAGTCATATTATTTTTACTTTTAGTTTAGGTATGACTACTTTTGTAGGATTAAACATTATTGGTTTAAGACAACATGGGCTTCATTTCTTTAGTTTATTTTTACCACCAGGGGCGCCTTTAGCATTAGCACCACTTCTTGTTCCTATAGAGATTATATCTTATGTTTTTAGAGTTGTAGCTCTTTCTGTACGTCTTTTTGCAAATATGATGGCTGGTCATACATTATTAAAAATTTTAGCTACGTTTGCCTGGAAAATGTTATCTATAGGTGGTATTTTTCTTATTATACAATTGTTTCCATTAGCTGTTATTATAGCTATTACAGGTTTGGAGTTAGCTATCGCTTTCTTACAAGCATATGTTTGGACTACTCTAACTTGTTTATATCTTAGTGATGCTTTAAATCTTCATTAAGATAAACTATTTTAAGAATTATAGCTCAGTGGTTAGAGCATGTGCCTGATAAGCGCAAGGTTGTTAGTTCAAATCTAACTAATTCTATTTTTTTGGGACATAGCCAAATGGTAAGGCACTGGTTTTTGATATCAATATTTAAAGGTTCAAGTCCTTTTGTCCCAGTTTTAAGCGGTTGTGGCGAAATTTGGTATACGCTTTATCTTGAGGTGGTAATATATGTTTATGTATAAGGGTTCAAGTCCCTTCATCCGCAGAAATGTCTATAGCTTAAAAGGATAAAGCGTTAAATTGCGAATTTAAAGTTTGAAAGTTCAACTCTTTCTAGACATATTATGTCTTATTCTTTGCTTGTTCTCTTCGTCTAATGGTTAGGACAGCACCTTTTCAAGGTGTTTATATGAGTTCAAATCTCATAGAGAATATTAGAGAGAGTAATTTAATGGTAAAATAGTGATCTCCAAAATCACCTTTCGTGGTTCAAATCCTCGCTCTCTTGTAACCTAATATAATAATATAATATGTCAACAAATATTGAATATGTTGTTTCTAAATTAGACGATTTAATAAATTGGGCTAGAAGAGGGTCACTTTGGCCAGTTACTTTTGGTCTTGCTTGCTGTGCTGTTGAAATGATGCATGCTGGTGCCAGTAGGTATGATTTTGATAGGTTTGGTATAATCTTTAGAGCTAGTCCCCGTCAATCAGATATAATGATTGTCGCTGGAACTCTTACTAATAAAATGGCTCCAGCTCTAAGAAAGGTTTATGACCAAATGGCTGAACCTAGATGGGTTATCTCTATGGGTAGTTGTGCAAATGGTGGTGGTTATTACCACTATTCTTATTCTGTTGTAAGAGGGTGTGATAGAATAGTTCCTGTTGATATCTATGTCCCTGGTTGTCCCCCTACTGCTGAAGCTCTTCTTTATGGTATTTTACAGCTTCAAAAAAAAATAAAAAGACAACAAAATATTTTAAACTGGTATAACAAATAAAACTTAATAGCTATGAATAACTTTGAAACAAACTTTAATCTTTTTTTTAAAAATTCCAAATCATCTTTAGTTTTAGAAAAAAATGATTTTGTATTAGATTCTAGTGTGAATAATCTACGAAATGTTCTTTTTTTCTTAAGAGATCATGAAGGATGCCTTTTTAAAACTCTAATTGATATTCTTGCTATCGACTACCCGGAAAGAAATGAAAGGTTTTCTTTAGTTTATTGTTTACTTAGTATAAAATACAATGTTAGAATAAGAATTAAAATTTATTTAGACGAGTTAACTTCTGTACCCTCCATTACTGATATATATAAATCTGCTTGTTGGATGGAAAGAGAAGTTTGGGATATGAATGGAATATTTTTTGATAATCACCCTGATCTACGTAGAATTCTTACTGATTATGGATTTGAAGGATATCCTCTAAGAAAAGATTTTCCTTTGTCAGGTTATACTGAGGTTAGATATGACGATAGTCAAAAACGAGTAGTATCAGAACCGATAGAAATGAGTCAAGAGTACAGAGTTTTTAACTTTAAAAGTTCTTGGGAATAAAAATGAAGTTAAGAAAAAAACTTTTAAATGATAAGTTTGTTAGAGGTTATTTTAATAAAAATGAGTCAAAAATAAGGTCTTTAAAAGTATTAGCTCGTCTTGGATGCTTAAATTATCTAGAAACTTTAAATAATTTTTCAAAAATAGAAGAATTATTTTACGTAAATAAAACAAAAAATAGATGTTTTATAACTTCTCGAAGTGGCGGTATAAATCGAAAAGTTAGTTTGTCTAGAATTAAATTGCGAGAATTCGTTAATAACGGATTAATACCAGGTTTTAAAAAGCACAGTTGGTAGTTGTTGTCGATAACTCCACTTATTTTTTGAATAAAAAAATGTTTAAATAAAATTTTTTTACTTTATTTTAAATGAATCAAACTTTACTTATGGCTAGATTGTCCCAAAGAATAAAAAACAATACTAAATTCCTAAATAAAAAAAATAAGTCACCTGCTTTAAAAAAAAATCCCCAAAAGAAAGGTGTATGCTTAAGAGTATACACTAGGACTCCAAAAAAACCAAACTCAGCTATTCGTAAAGTAGCTCGAGTCCGTTTAACTAATGGGATAGATATTATTGCATATATACCAGGTGAAGGTCACAATTTACAAGAACATTCTGTAGTTTTAGTTCGAGGTGGGAGGGTAAAAGATTTGCCCGGTGTTAGATATCACTTAATTAGAGGTGTTTATGACTTACAAGGAGTTTCATTAAGAAAAAATAGTCGATCAAAATATGGAACAAAAAAACAGTAATAATAATTATTTTAAATATATAATAACCTCTTTTATAAAAGTTTTACAAAAAACTTATTCAAAAGAATCTTCAGAAATAATTTTAAAGAATAGTTTTTCTTATCTAAAAAAAAGTACTAAAAAAGAACCTTTATATATTTTTAAAGATGCTTTTAATAAGTCAAAGCCTTTTTGCGAAGTTAAATCAATAAGGATTTCAGGTACTAATTATAAAGTACCTGTTGAGGTAGATTCATATAGGCAAAAAACACTTGTATTTAAATGGATCATTTCAAATAGTATAAAAAGATCTGATTTTTGTCTTTCTATTAATTTAGCAAAGGAAATCTTAGATACTTGTGACTTAAATAGTAAAACAATTAAAATGTGTGACGATTTTCATAAGATAGCAGAATCAAATAAAGTTTATATACAATCTAGAAATTAAAAAATTTAAATGCCACGTTCTACTTGGAAAAAACCATTCTCTCAAAGTGTAATTTTTAAAAGTATTTACTCAAATAATAATTTACAAAAACCTATCGTAGTACGATCTAGAAATTCAATAATTTTCCCTCTATTTTTAGGCATTACCTTCTCTATATATAATGGAAAAAAATTTATTAATATACAAATCCATGAAGGCATGATTGGGTCAAAGTTTGGAGATTTTGTACTCACCCGCAAAAAAGCTATCCATAATAAAAAATAGATTTTATGAGCAGAAAAAAGAACAGTTCATCTTTAAATATTACAAACAATAAAACTTGGAACTCCTCTTGGTGTATTTATAATCAAGAAGAGTTTCGTTATTTATTACAAGAAGATCTTGTAGTCTACTCCTATATTAGATCACAATTTAAGAATTTTGAATTGATGAATATTATTAATTTGAGAATTTATAGAATAAATGATTTCTTGATAATTGATCTTGCTGCTACTTATATAAGTTTTACAATGAGAGAACTAATTACAATTTTTCTAAACTCTCTATCTATTTTTTTAAATAAATACGTTTATGTGGCTATAAATAAACTTTCGTACCTAATCAGTATAAAAAATGCTTTTAACATTGCGTTAAAAATAGCTAAACTTATAGAAAAAAGAATTAAATTTAGAAGTAAAATAGTTAAAACGTTAATAAAAAAGGTTAAAGATAATACAAGAGGTATATATGTCCAATGTACTGGAAGGATAAATAATGTTGATATGGCCAGAGTAGATAAATTATATTTAGGATCTGTACCACTTCAGTCTATTAAAGCTTACATAGATTATGCTTTTGTTGTTGCAAATACTTCTAAAGGTCTACAAAGTATAAAAGTATGGGTTTGTAAATAAAATAAAATTATGTTGTCTCCTAAAAAACTAAAATTTCGTAAAGTTCGAAAAGGACGGATTAAAGGTATAGAAACAAGAGTTAATAACCCAATAATTGGTGTTTATGGTATTAAATCTCTTAGTTCAGCCAGAATAACAGCACAACAGCTAGAATCTATCAGAAAATTAATGTCAAGAAAAATGAACAAATCAGGTTTTATAAGATTAAAAATTTTTCCTTCAATTCCTGTGACATCAAAACCAGCTGAAGTTCGTATGGGTAAAGGTAAAGGTTCATTAAAATATTGGTGTTTTCCAATTGCTCCAGGCCGACTACTTCTTGAATTCCAAGGAGTTTCTGAGTCTATAGCCCTAGAAATTAATAAATTGATAAGAAGTAAGTTGCCAATGACTACTAAATTAGTTAAATTTCTATGATATTTAATTTAAGTAAATTAAAAGTTTGTGATAATTCTGGAGTTAGATATGTAAAATGTTTTAAAATCTTCAAAACCTATGTAGGATCTATAGGATCCCTAGTATACGTTAGTATAAAAGATACTAAAAGTAAAAGTAAATTACAAAAAGGTGACATTGTAAAAGGCATTATAATAAGAAATAAAAAGCTTATAAATAGACTTACAGGAAATTATATTTTTTTTGATTCTAATGATATAGTTTTATTTAATGATAAATACGAACTTTTAGGAACTAGGATATTTGGCCCTCTCCCCCTAGAACTAAGAAAGAGAGGTCATGCAAAGATTCTTTCTCTAAGTTCTGTTTTAGTTTAATATTAAAAAATGAATATTTTAAAATCTTGGTATCAACGTGTTATAAGAGTTGACTCTGTTTATAAGATAAACATTTCAAACAGTTTACAACTACCAAAAATTAGTCATGCTACACTGAATATATGCTCTAAATCTATTGTAGAAGATCCAAAATCTATTTTATATTTTATGATAGCCCTTAAGCTTATAACATGTCAAGTTCCAATTGTATGTAAAGCTAAAAAGTCCATAGCTACTTTTAAAATAAGAAAGGGAATTCTATTAGGTAGTAAAGTTACTTTAAGAAACAACTCTCTAAGCAATTTTCTAAATTTATTTATTTTTTTGGTTTTACCAAATGTAAAAGAACTTAAATCTTATAAATTAACCAAGGGATGTTTGTCTATAGGTATAAGTGATTTACTCATTTTTCCTCAGTTGGCAAAATATTATGATAAATTTCCAAAAAATATTACATGTATTGTCAATTTAAACATAAATACAAGAGATGAGAGTTTCTCTAGGTATCTTTTTACAAGTCTTCAACTACCTGTAAAAAAAAGCATTTGAAATTCTAATGGATAGAATCTTGAGCTTCGAACTCATGTATAGCAAGTTCAATTCTTGTCAAATGTTTTAAATAAATGTACCTCTAAGGAGATTTCTAAAGAATGGAATTTAAGAGAATTGAACTCTTGACTTTTAGTGTGCAAAACTAATACTCTACCATCTGAGTTAAAATCCCGTTTACAATAGCCTTTTTTTGGAATTGAACCAAAATTTATTGTTTACAAAACAATAGTTATACCATTAAACTAAAAAGGCTTTAAGAAAAACAATAAAAAAATAATTTTTTATTGTTTCTTTGTCTTATGAATTAAAGGCCACCCCACCAATATATAGAAACAAATAGAAAAAGCCAAACAACATCAACAAAATGCCAATACCAAGCAGCTGCCTCAAAACCGAAGTGATGTTGTGTAGTAAAATGATGGCTAAAAAGGCGGAGAAGACATACAAATAAGAAAGTTGACCCTATAAGAACATGGAATCCATGAAAGCCTGTAGCAAGAAAAAATACTGAACCGTAAATACCATCTGACATGGAAAAATTAGCCTCATAATACTCTATTCCTTGGAGAAAGGTAAATACTGCACCTAGAAAAATTGTCAAGCTTAAACTAGTTAAGGCAGAATTTCTATCGCCTAAAACAATGGCGTTATGAGCCCATGTACATGTAGCTCCTGACAATAATAATATGACAGTATTTAGAAGGGGTACTTCCCATGGATTTAATACATCTATACCTGGAGGAGGCCATATTCCACCTATTTCAAGAGCAGGCGATAAACTAGAAGCAAAAAAAGCCCAAAAGAAGGCGAAAAAAAAAGCTACTTCAGAAACTATAAATAATAGCATACCCCAACGCAATCCTGACTGAACTGCTTTAGTATGATGTCCTTGAAAAGTAGCTTCGCGGACAACATCTCTCCACCAGAAAAATGATACGCTAGTTAAAGAAATAAAACCTATAAGGGCCAAATAGAAACCTCCAGAGTAGCAATGCATATACATAACAAAACCACTAGTAGTAGTCAAACCAGCAATACCAGCTAAAAAAGGCCAAGGACTAGGATCAACTAAATGAAATGGATGGCGTTGAATTAAGTTAGACATATATAATTTTATTTATTGATATTTAAAAAGTCTCTAAATTTCTCAAGTAGAACTTTAAAGTTAGAGGTTACATTTGTAACATTACCAAATAAGAGAAAGCAAAGAAAAATAACAAATAGTATTTGTGTTAGACCTAGATTCATTTAGAATTATTTAATCTTTTCTAAACTTTTAAATTTATTAGTAAGCCAATTTTTACATTCAGTCTGAACACTAACCCATTTAATGTAATCTTCAATTGAGACTGCTTGAACAACTATAGGCATAAAACCATGTTGTACACCGCATAATTCACTACACTGACCAAAAAATGTGCCTTCACGTTTTATGAACATAGAAACTTGATTTAATCTACCAGGACATCCATCCATTTTAACTCCAAGTGAAGGTATAGCCCAAGAATGTAAAACATCTACAGCCGTAACGAGAGCTCTTATATGGGTATTTGCAGGCAATATTACCCTATTATCTACTTCTAACAAACGTAATTGACCAGGTTGTAAATCGTCGTCAGCTATCATATAGCTGTCAAAACTAATACTGTTACCTTCTATATCAGAGTAATCACTGTATTCATATGACCAATACCATTGATGGCCAATAACTTTTAAAGTTATTGCCGGGTCTATAACCTCATCAATCGAATACAGGAGTGCAAATGAAGGGACAGCAATAACCATAAGTATAATACTAGGAGTAATTGTCCAAACAATCTCTATAGTAGTACCATGGCTGATTGTAGAAGGAATAGGGTTATTTTTATAGTAAAAAAGATATGTAGTTCTTAATAACAACCATGTAACAGAAGTACCTATAATAGAAAGAACAAACATTAAATCATGATGTAATGCAATAATACCCTCCATAACAGGAGTTGCGGGATCTTGGAATGAGATTTGCCAAGGATAAGCATAGTCTGAAAAACCCGGGTTGAGTTCAATTGAGTATATATATAAACTAATGGATATAAAAAAAGAATTAATAAAGTTAAATTTGCGCATAAAGATGTATTTATAATTGTATAGATCCAAACAGAGGCTCAACTCTGTAACGTTTTATTTATAAAAAAATAAACTATTTTATTTAAACTACTGGATCATTGAGATAACTATAATATTTTAGTTATCTCTTACACGAAATCTAAAAATTTTAAATATCAATTTATCTATCTATTTCTCCAAAAACTATATCTAAAGTACCTATTATAGTAACAACGTCTGCTAATAAATGACCTTTTGAAAGATAATCTATAGATTGTAAATGAGTAAATCCAGGTGCCTTTATTTTACACCTATATGGCTTATTTGAATTATCTGACTTTAAGAAAACTCCAAATTCACCTTTAGGATGTTCTACAGCACAGTAAACCTCTCCTGTCGACACAGTAAAACCTTCAGAAAAAAGTTTAAAATGATGTATTAATGACTCCATAGAAGATTTTATATCAGCGCGAGATGGAGGAGATATTTTTTTATCTTCAATTTTTATATTTCCTTCTGGCATTTCGTCAATACATTGCATGATTATCCTTAAACTTTGACGCATCTCTTCTATTCTAATACAATACCTATCATAACAATCACCTTTTGAGCCTACAGGAACATCAAACTTAATTCTATCATAGACGTCATATGGTTGTGTCTTACGCAAATCCCAAGCACAACCCGTACTTCTTAAAAGAGGTCCTGTAAGACCCCAATCTAAAGCTTGTTCCAAACTTATAACACCTATATCAACTAGTCTTTGTTTCCAAATTCTATTTTCAGTAAGAAGTTCTTCTAATTCATCTATTCTAGAACTAAATTGAAGAGCAAAGTTATAAATATCTTCACATAGACCCAAAGGTATATCCGAAGCTACTCCACCAGGCCTTACATAAGCCGCATGCATTCTAGCACCTGAAACTCTTTCATAGAATTCCATAAGTTTCTCACGTTCTTCAAAGCCCCATAATATAGGAGTTAATGCACCAACATCCATAGCATGGCAACATATAGCTAATAGATGATTTAAAATTCTTGTTATTTCAGAGAATAAAACTCTTATATACTGTGCCCGCAATGGAACTTTACACCCTAAAAGCTTTTCAACAGCGAGGCAATAAGCATGCTCATTAACCATCATAGAAACATAATCCAATCTATCAAAGTAAGGTAAAGCTTGCAAATAAGTTTTGTATTCTATTAATTTTTCAGTACCTCTATGTAATAAACCTATATGTGGTGTTGATCTTTCTACGACCTCACCATTTAATTCAAGTATTAGTCTTAAAACACCATGAGCTGCGGGATGCTGTGGACCAAAATTAACAGTAAAATTTTTTACTGTTTTTGGATTAGTAAGTTCATTAGAGAAAATCATAGATAAAATAAAGTTATATACTAAAGAGAGTACAGGAGTTGAACCTGCTCCATTATAAATTTAATGGGCCTAAGTTTAGCAAACTTGCCTTTTACCGTTCAAGCAACTCTCTATAAATGTTTATAATTATCTTTAAGGATAAATACAAAAATAACACACTCAAAGAAAAAAATAAGTGGCATACTAACTATAAAAAGACTAATTAGATCAGGCGAAGAGAAAATACATCCTATAATAAAAGAAATCAAAATAAAAAATCTTCTTTTCTTATAGAAAGAAATAAGATGAGGCTGTTTAATATATACAAAAATTATAAGGAGGCTAGGTATTTGGAAAATAATAAAACAGTAGAGGAATATCAAGTTATAAAAAAATACAACATAATCATAAAGTTTTGTTTCCATCTTTAAAACAATAAAACTAGAGTTTATTACTAAGTCTATATTTAATAAGAAAGACAGTATAGAAGGTAGAACTAGGTAATATGTAAAAAAAGTTGAAAAAAATATAAATTTAATAAATGTTTTAAAAATCAAAATTAAAAAATCTTTTTCATATTTAAATAAGCCAGGTTTAACAAACAAGTATATCAAGTACAAGGAAAGGGGAATATTTAAAAAAATAGCACTATAAAAAGCTATAGTAATATATGTGCTAAAAACTTCAAAAATATTTGTAAAAATAAAATCATATTCTTCTGTTTTTATATAATTTGATAAAGGAGAAGACAATATTTTTATAATTTGAGGAGCAAATAAATATGATGTAAAGAAAGTTAATAGAAACGAAATACAAATGTAAGAAAGAATAGAAGTGAATTCTTTTAAGTGTTTTGTAAAATTAAACATTTTAATATAAAGTTGAGGATAAAGTGAGATTCGAACTCACGCTATTTTACAATAGAATAGTTTTCAAGACTAGCACCTTTGACCACTCAGTCATTTATCCAACCTAGCGGAAGCAAGATTTGAACTTGCAATATATAAGTTATGAGCCTATAGAGTTAACCAGGTTACTCTATTCCGCAATTTTTACGAGTAAGTGGACTTGAACCACTAAAGAAATATATCTACTAGATTCTAAATCTAGCATGTCTACCAATTTCATCATACTCGCAAAAGAATACTGAAAAGAGTAGGATTTGAACCTACGAAGAAAGAATTCAATAGATTTACAGTCTACCGCTTTTGGCCACTTAGCTATCTTTTCTATATATAAAATAAAATTTATTTTATATTTTTTAACCAAATAGAATTAAAAAAGCCATCATTAATGCAAAGAGACCAATAGCTTCTGTTAAAGCGAAACCTAATATAGTAAAACCAAATAATTGTTGTCTTAATGAAGGATTACGAGCAAAAGAGTTAACTAGAGCAGCAAAAACAATACCTATACCAGCACCCACACCAGCTAAACCTATTGTAGCTAAACCAGCACCTATTTGTTTCGCACTTTGTAATAATGTTTGATTCATAAAAGAAAGATAATTTTTTAATGGAGTAAAATTAGTACTAGTATATTTTATTTATAATAACGACTAATATCTGTATATTTTTCCTTTATTGGATAGTAGGTATTTTTGAAATTAGAATCCCATAAGAGAACAATACTGAAGTTAGTTAAATCTAATTCTAAGTGGTTAGGTATTGAACGACTTAAAAGTGTTTTCAAAAAAATATCTTTATCAAAGAATTTGAACTTAATTGTAACAATATCACTTTTATTAACTTTTTTATCAGGGTGAGAAGCAGGAAATCCGTTGATATAGACAAAACCGTGATTTATAAGTTGTCGAGCTTCCTGGAAAGACTTTACTAAACAACTCCGATATATTATAGTATCAACTCTAGTTTCAATAATGCTACATAGTTTATCTATTGTTTTTGAGGGAGATTTGATAGAGAATTTAATAAAACGTTTAAAGGAGTTCTCACTTATATTAGAATAAAAAAACTTTAAAGATTGTTTAATATTTAGTAATCTACTAAAAGGAGTTAATCTTTTTCTTTTTTTAGTTGTTACTGAGCGACAGAAATCTTTTTTTTTTATACCCCATAAATTTTTATAAGGACTTTTTAACTTTTTACAAACACTATATTTTGAAGAGAGCCTTTTAGTCATATGTTATAATATAATTTGCTTGTTATTGGACTTGAACCAATAAATCTAAAAGAAAAAAGATTTTAAGTCTTTCGTGTTTACCATTTCACCAAACAAGCAAAGTTGCAAATGATGAGAGTTGAACTCATATAAATTGCTTGGAAGGCAATGAATTTACCATTAATTTACATTTGCAAAGAACGTTGAATAGGAGTTGAACCTATAATTATTTGCTTAGAAAACAAAAGTTTTATCCATTAAACTATCAACGCAGTATATTAAGCGAAAAAAGGGAGTTGAACCCTCAATCTTAACTTTGGCAAAGTTATGCTTAAACCAATTAAACTATTTTCGCTAGAAGATGCGTCTCTCTAAATAGGAATTGAACCTATAATATTTTGATTAACAGTCAAAAGCTTTACCATTAAGCTATTAGAGACTATTAAGTGTGATAGGATTTGAACCTATGACCATCTAGGTGAAAGTGGCACAAAGCCCTTCACAAACTTTATACGTATATTATTAAACATAAAGCTTTTAAACAAAAAAGATTATGCTATATTAGCTCTATAAAAATTCAATTTTTTATAATATCCATTTATTATAATTATAGTGTATAGGCAGAAAGTTTTAATTATAATCTTTGAAAATTAATACATCTTTTAACAATATGTATTAATGTAGTATAAATTAGAAATTCTTATATACTTGACTGGATTCCATGCTTTTTTTCTTTTTTTTATATAAGTATTAAATAATAGGAATTAGTTTTAAAACATAATTATAATTATAGACACGCTCTTAAAAGCCAGATGCTCTTCCATCTGAGCTACACACTCATAAATTAATTACTTAATAGTAATTAATTTATTAATAGAATTGGTCAAAAACATTTGAGAGATTTTCTTATCTTTGCTAGAAGAGTATTTAGAGATTAGAAACATATATAACTCATTACTTATTTTAATCTGTAAAAGAGAGTCAAATTTAGACTGACTAGCAATGATTTTTTTAAGCTTATCCTCTATAGCATTATTCAGAGACTTAATAAATAGTTGAGAATATGTTAAAATTATCAAACTGATATCTTTCTTTATAACAACAAAAATTGTTTTTATTTCTTCAGATAATAACTTCTGTTTTTTATGATAAGATACCAAATGGCTTAAAGTTTTCTCTTGCATATTCTTATAATAATTAAATTCTTCTTGGATCTTCACAGCGCGTGAGTCCAACTCTGATGAAATCATAGTAGACCCAAAGTTATAAACTAAAAAAATAAAAATACCAAAAGAAAAGAGAACTAAGATTTCTTCATTAAAAACCAAAATTTCTTTTGACAAAGAGATTAAAAATAATAGACTTAGAAGAAGAGATGTTTTTAAATTCATATATAATATTTATTTATTTAACCAAAGCTTTGTCCAGTTTTTATCATTAGTGGACGATTTTAAAACTAACTCTAGTACTGTGAAGCTAAAGCTTTTTTCAGCTAAATTTTTAATATAGTCATTATTAGATTCTATCAAATTAATAGAATTTGCTTTTAACAAACTTTTTGAAATCCATTCATTGCCATAACTAGTAGTTTTTATAATATAATTACGTGAAGTATTCAAAGTTTTGAATAAGATGTTATCATAAGTTGTTAACAAATTTGAAGCGCTTTCTTTTTTTTTATTTATATCATTAGCGAGAAATTCCAACTTTTTTTTTCTAAGTTTTAGATTCAAAGCAATAGAAGGCATTATGGTATGTAGGAGAAAAACATAGAAGAAGCTAAAGCCTATACTAAACCAGAAAAATTGAGTAAAAAAAGTCATTAAATCAAGTTGTGGCATAATAGTTTATGTATATAATGGTTATATAAGAGATTTACTTAAATATATGATATTATTAGTATAATTTAGCTTTTACGTTACCGTAACTTACAAATTACCTATTACGTTATAGTCTATAACGATTTTAAAATAATTTGATTAAAAGTTTTCTTCCTGCATTGATGCTTTCAGCAGTTATAAAAAAACAACGTAACTAATCAACCTGCTTTTGGTAAAACAATTGACAAATCATAGGTTGGTTTGTTTTGGTCCTCTCGTACTAAAAACAAGTCTTTAAAATTATTGTGCAACGATAGCAGATAGGGACCAAACTGTTTTACAACGTTCTAAACCCAACTCACGTTCCATTTTAATTGGCGAACAGCCAAACCATTGGGACCTTTTTCAGCCCCAGGATATGAAGAGTCGACATCGAGGTGCCAAACAATTCTGTCGATAAGAGCTCTTGAGAATTATCAGCCTGTTATCCCCAAAGTACCTTTTATTCCTTAAGCTATAACTCATCCATTCAAAGTTATAGGATCACTATGACCGACTTTCGTCTCTGTTTGACTTGTTTGTCTTACAGTCAAGCAAGTATATGCCATTATACTCAAAAACTTGTTTCTATCAAGTTTGAACTTACCTTTGTAGGTCTCCGTTACTTTTTTGGAGACTACCGCCCCAGTCAAACTAACCATCTTAAATTGTCATTAATAGTTTAATTTAGTTTTACGTTATAGCTAGAGTGGTCTTTCATTGTTGTCTCTGTAATTAGCTAACGCTAAGACATAATAACGACTACCACTTATTACTACACGAGCTATAAGTAAAAACAGTTTAAAATTATAGTTAAGGTTTATGGGGTCTTTCCGTCTTACTACCGTTATTGCGTATCTTCACGCAAAATCTAATTTCACTGAGATCATCTTTGAGACAGTAGGAAAGTCGTTATGTCTTTCATGCAGGTCAACAATTAATTGACTAGGAATTTCGCTACCTTAGGATTGTTAGAGTTACAACCGCCGTTTACTAAAGCTTAACTAAATAGCTATTAACTACCTTGCGTAACTTTTTAGCACTGGGCAGACATCAGACCTTATACATCATTTTACAATTTAGCAAAGTCTTGTAGTTTTAATAACTAGTCGCTATCCTTTATTTATATAACCTTTTATAAAAAGGTATTCTTTATCCCGAAGTTACAGAATATTTTTGCCGAGTTCCTTAAAAATGATTAACTCAAACGCTTTAGTATAGTAATACTTATTCTCCTTTGTCGGTTAAGTACGGTAAATTATTAAAAAGATATTTCTAGGCAACAAATAAAGTATATTTAAAAACCATTAGTTAATTATACAGAATAAGCAGCGTCTCTTTTTTTAGTTTTAAAAAATCATCAAACATAACTTTCGTTACTAGTTCTTAGAAACCGACTAAATCTACGTTGATTAACATTGCGTAGAAAACCTTGAATTATTAAGCGACAATGGTTTTACATTGTATAACGTTACTCATATTAGCATTCTCACTTTTTATACTTTCTTAACTTTTTACAAAGTTAATTTTTCAGCTTAAAAAACGTTCCACTACCACTTAAAAAAGTTTATAACTTCGGCAGAAAGCATAAGTCCTATATATTTTTGATGCAATTAAACTTAAACAAAAGTTTTCAACTAGTATGCTATTACGCATTTTTTAAAGGGTAGCTGCTTCCAAGCTTACCTTCTAGTTATTTTGGTTTAATCACTATCTTTATCACTTAGCAATCGTTTTTGGGCCTTAGTTAATAATCTGGGCTGTTTCCCTCTTGACTATGAATCTTAGCACTCAAAGTCTGACTGCAATTTTTAAATAAGCAAACATTCAGAGTTTATCTAAATTCAGTAAGGCTATTAACCCCCCTAGTTTAAAAAGAGCTTTACCTTTTGCCTTAAAAAATTACGCTATACCTAAATATATTTCGTGGAAAACCAGCTATCACCAAGTTTGATTGGCCTTTCACCCCTAATAATAAATCATCTCAAACTTTTGCAACAGTAACGAGTTAAGCCTTCCAACATAAATTATTATGTATTTAGCTTGTTTATAATTAGATCACTTGGATTCGGGTCTTAAAATTATAACTTAGTATGCTTTTTAAAGCTTGCATTAACTTGGCTTTCATCTAATGATTTTGGCTTGCTATAATTTTAAAGTCGCTAATGCATGATACAAAAGGCAAACCGTCATATAAAATATATTTCGATTGGTTGTAAATATCAGGTTTCAGAATCTTTTCACTTCCATTAAGAATTCTTTTCATCTTTCCTTCACAGTACTATTTCGCTATCGGTTATATAAAGATATTTAGGGTTTGAAGTATGGTCCTCCAATATTCAAAAAGAATTTCACGAGTTCTTTTTTACTAAAAAAACATATTTCTCTATGTACAGGGCTTTAACCTTCTTAGGCTAATTTTTTCAAATTATTAATAAATGAAATATCTATGTACCCCTTTATTCATTTTCGCTCGCCACTACTTATGAAATCTCGTTTGATTTTTTTTCCTAAAACTAATAAGATGTTTCATTTAATTTAGTTATTAAGTACTAAAATTGTACGGTTTACCTAAGGATACCCATAATTTGTAGTTTGTTGCGTTTCTTATTATGGCTTTTCGTAAATACGCTACGTCCTTATTTTATATACCTAGACATCCACCTCATACTCAAAAATCTACACTTTGTATAAAAAATATATAACCTAACAAAACTATTTTTACCTTAAGAAAAAGAATAAATAGCATATAATAGATTAACTATAGAGTTCAAAAGAGATCTTGTATTCTAATATATAATATTTGTAAGGTTATATAAATAGTTTTTAAAAACAATATATTGTAATTATAAATATAAATAAAATTTCCAACAGCAGATTCCTCTACCATTACCTTGTTACGACTTCAGCACAGTTATCAAGCATATTTTACAGATAGTATACTTAGAAATTATAAAATAAATTTATCAATAAGATATAAGATTATTCTAATTTTTTATAAACTAAATATTAGAATAGACATAATTTCCAGGCTGTGACGGGCGGTATGTACAAGATTCGAGAACATATTCACCGTTGCATGCTGATCAACGATTACTATTGGTTCCATCTTCATGTTTTCGAATTTCAGAAAACAATTAGAACATCGATGACTTTTAAAGATTAGCTTCAATTTTCATTATTGCAACTTTTTGTAAGTTATCTTTGTAACACATGAAGTAGCCCAACCTATAAGGGTCATGAAGATTTGTCGTTATCCTTCCTTTCATCTTATATATCATAAGCATTTTTCTTAAGTACATAAAGTTATTTTTAGAGATAAACTAAGAAAAAACTTTATTAGTAATAAGAATAAAGGGTTTCGCTCGTTACTGGACTTAACCGAACATCTCAAAACACGAACTTACGACAACCATGCAACACCTGTAATTTGAATATATAGCCCAAGTTAAGAACATTTCAAATTATACAAAGATTGGTAAGGTTTTGCGTGTACTGACGAATTAAACCACATGTTCCATCAATTGTGCGAATCCCCGTCAATTCCTTTGAGTTTTAACGTTGCCGACGTACTCCTCAGGCAGAATACTTAACGCGTTAGCTAAGTCTCTGAAATATTTTCCAAAGACGAGTATTCATAGTTTACAGCAATAGACTACGAGGGTATCTAATCCTCTTTGCTACCTATGCTTTCGTATATCAACGTCAGTATAAAACAAGATTATTGCTTTCGCTTTAGGTATTCCTTCGAAAATCTACAAATTTTATTTCTCCTTTCGAAATTCTAAAATCTTTTTTTTTACTCAAGAAACTTGTAATTAAAAATGAACTAATTTGTTTAGGATTTGATTTTTAACATACAGTAACAATCTACATACATTTTACGCCCAATTATTCCGATTAACACTAGATCTCCTCGTATCACCGCGGCTGCTGGCACGAAGTTAGCCAGATCTTATTCATTGATTACAGTCATAATCTTCGTCAATAAAAGGATTTTACAGTTAAACAACTTTCATCATCCACTTTATATTGCTAGGTCAGACGTGAGTCCATTGCCTAAAATTCCTTACTGCTGCCTTTTTAAAAAAGTCTAAACCTTATCTCAGTTTTAGTGTGATTGAACATCCTCTCAGATCAATTAAGGATCTTCGGCTTGGTAAGCATTTACCTTACCAACAACCTAATCCTAATATAGACTCATCTTATAACAATACAATTTTCTTGGATTTAGCCAAATTATAAGGTAGATATCTATATATTACTCACCCTTGCGCTACTAAAAAAAAATATTTTTTTCGTTCAACTTGCATGTATTAAGCATATAAAAAGCGTTTAATCTGAGCCAGGATCAAACTCTAAAGTAAATATAAAATTCAACACAAATACAAATATATTGTTTTTAAAAAGTATAAATAATTAGTTTTAGAAAGGAGATCTATTTAAAAGCTCTTTAGAACTTTTTGACATATTTGAAGACAACTGGCTAATTACATCTGTTTTATAGAAATTATCAAATAAACTTGACAATATGTAAGAATTATTTATATAAACTAAACTATTTTTAAAAATAGTGAAATTAAGCGACGAGTGCACAAATTTATTTAAAGAGAAGTTGTATGGAGGCAATAAAAAACTGTGACCTAAGAGTTTCAACTTTTCTTTTGGATCTATAAGAAGAGCTACAAGAGCAGACAGTATAGCAGAACCATGCTTTGATTTACCTAAGGGTAAAGTACAAGATTGAGAAAATTGATATCTACCTTCACAATTAGCGTAGATAGATGTTTTTTCTACAAAAGAAGTACTAGGTAGTATAAGATCTGCATTTTGAGCATTTAGGCAACCATGATGACCTTGGAAAATAATAAACTTTGATGTAATTGACTTTAAGGATGGACGAGAGTCTTCTACTAAGTAAAGAGTATCTAAAGATGGAGGCAGAAAGCCACGGTTTTTATTTAGACCTAAATCGTTAAAACAAAAATCACTTGATTTTGTATTAAAAAAGTTCAGACTATTCCAAGAAGAAAATGATTCTAGATTAGATTTTAAAATATCCATAAAAAGATTTGGATTATAACCAGACAAGTTTTTTAAAAATGATTTACCAAAAATTATGATAGGTCTTTTAGATTTTTTTATAGATTTACAAAAAAGATTTTTTCCTTCTAAAATAGATAAGAACACGTCTAATGAGTTTCCTAAGTGAATAGAAGGGAAAGTTAAATTTAAACGAGAGCCTATATAACCTAACTTAAAATTGCCTGAGAGAAATCTTTTCCTAAGATGATAGTTTAAGAGAACTCCGTCGATTTTTGGGTCAACACCTATTAATAAACAAACATCACTTTTTGTTATATTTGATAAAGAAGTGTTAAATTTAAATGAAGTAGAATTGTCTGTATCCAAGTAATCTTCGTTAGAATGATTCAAAACAACACCATTCGTTATGGATCGCAATAAATGAACATTTGAGAGAGTTTCTAAATCGCAAAAGTCGCCTACCGAAAAACCTATTCTGTTAGGTTTTGAATTTGACATTTTTTCTGAAACTATAGATATAGCTTTTGACCAATCTATAACTTCAAAATTGCCTTTTGGAGTTTTTAACAAAGGAGAGAGCAATCTTTGTGCTGATAGTCCATCAAATGAAAATCGAGCTTTATCTGAAATCCATTCTTCATTAATAGATTCGTTTAAACGTGGAAGAATTCTAACTATTTCATATCCGCGAGTATCTATCCTTATATTAGAGTGTATTGAATCAAATAAATCTATAGACTCAGTACTTTTTAACTCCCAAGGACGGGACAAGAAAGCATAGGGTTTAGAAGTCAAAGCGCCAACAGGACACAGATCTATAACATTTCCTGATAACTCAGAAACAAATAGTTTTTCTATATAGGTGCTAATTTCAATAAAATTACCTCTACCAGAAGTACCGAATTCAGGCACCCCTACAACTTCATTTGCAAACCTAACGCATCGAGTGCAATGTATACATCTAGTCATAATTGTTTTTATTAAGGGACCACAGTTTTTATCTTCAACAGCGCGCTTAAACTCTTTAAAACGACTTCTATCACCGCCGTATACTAGAGATTGGTCTTGGAGATCACACTCGCCACCTTGATCGCAAATAGGACAGTCTAGTGGATGATTTATCAATAAAAACTCAAGAACACCTTCTCTTGCTTTTTTAACTGAAGGTGTATTAGTTTTAATAGACATATTAGGGGCTACCGGGACGGCACAGGATGCTTGAAGTTTTGGCATTTTCTCAACTTCAACTAAACACATTCTACAGTTACCAGCGACTGATAAACGTTCATGATAACAAAATCGAGGAATAACTATACCAGCTATTTCACAGGCTTGTAAAATAGAGGTATTAGGAGAAACTTGAATATGCTGATTATCAATATAAATAGAGAAAGTCATAATAAATAGTTTGTTGTATTTGTGTAGGAAAAATAAAGTATAATTATATAATACTAATTAGCTGGCATGTTATAGCTAATAAGTCTTTTTTCTATTATACCTAGAACAGGTATAATAATCAAAAAATAGAAAAAATAAAAAAAAGTGGCTATCTGACCAATCTCTAAATAAGGAGTTTCCGGAGCACAACCACCTATCCAGCCTAAAATAAAGTAGTCTAGGACTAATAACCAGAAAAATTGTCTATGAAGAGGTCGAAATGAAGAACTCCGAACTTCTGACGTATTTAGATAAGGGAGTAGTAGTAACACTAGCAATGCAGCAAACATTGCTATAACACCACCTAATTTATGTGGTATAGAGCGTAGGATAGCATAAAAAGGGAGAAAATACCATTCAGGAACTATATGAGCTGGGGTAACCATAGCGTTAGCTTCTATATAATTATCAGTATGTCCAAGGTAGTTTGGAGCAAAATATACAAAACCAAAATAAAAAATAAAAGCTATAACCCAACTAAATAAGTCTTTAATAACAAAGTATGGATAAAAAGATATCTTATCAATAGAACCATTCACTCCTAAAGGGTTATTTGATCCATTTTGATGAAGCACAGCTAAATGAGCTAAAACAGCACCAACGATTAAAAAAGGGAGCAGATAATGGAAACTAAAAAATCTATTTAATGTAGCATTATCCACAGAAAATCCACCCCACAGCCAAGCTACGATAGGTTCCCCAACAACAGGGAAAGCAGAGAATAAATTTGTAATTACTGTAGCAGCCCAAAAACTCATCTGTCCCCAAGGAAGAACATACCCCATAAAAGCTGTTGCCATCATTAAAATAAGAATCACTACACCAACAACCCAAACAAATCCTCTGGGCTTCTGATAAGAACCATAATATATACCTCTAGCAACATGTATATAAACAACTGCAAAAAACATACTGGCACCATTTGCATGTAAATAACGTATCAACCAACCATTATTAACATCCCGCATTATATGTTCAACACTTAAAAAAGCCAAATCAACATGAGGTGTATAATGCATAGCTAGAAATATACCTGTTAAAATTTGGACAACAAGAAAAATACCAGCCATTGATCCAAAATTCCAAAGATAATTTATATTTATAGGAGTAGGGTAATCTATCAAATGATCATTCAAAATGTTAATAATAGGCCTATTTAGAATACGTAAACTTGTTGACGACATAACTTTGATTAAGTGATATATTTTTCAAATTATAGTGTAATAAAGCTATATTACAAAATTATAGCTTAATTTGAGGAGAAACTGTGTCTTTTATTAAAGGGAGTTCATGGAAAGTGTGGAAAGCAGGAGGAGATCCTACAACCCATTCTAGAGTATATACAAATTTAGAGTCAGAAGATGTATTGTCATCGAAAGCCCAAGGATTAACAGGACATCTATCCATATTAGTAAGTGTTTCATAAATAACAACAAAAAACAATAAAACACCAAATAGCGATACATAGCTTCCAAAAGAAGAAATGTAATTCCAACCAACATAAGCGTCAGGATAGTCTGGAATACGTCTTGGCATACCAGAAAGTCCTAAGAAATGGAGTGGAAAGAATGTTAAGTTAACACCGACAAAAGTACACCAAAAATGTATAACGCCTAGGTTCTCTGGATATTGAAAACCTGTCATTTTCCCAATCCAATAATAAAAACCAGCAAACATACCAAATACAGCACCCATAGAAAGAACATAGTGGAAATGAGCTACTACATAATATGTATCGTGGAAAGCTATGTCTAGAGCACCGTTAGATAACATAATACCCGATAAGCCGCCAATAGTAAATAAACATATAAAACCAATAGTAAACAACATAGGCGTTTTTAAATGTATAGAACCACCCCACATAGTAGCAATCCAACTAAAAATCTTTATACCAGTAGGTACACCTATTATCATAGTAGCCGCTGTAAAATACGCTCTAGTATCAATATCCATACCCACAGTATACATGTGATGAGCCCAAACTATAAACCCTAATAACCCGATACTTAACATAGCATAAACCATACCTACGTAACCAAATACAGGCTTACGAGAAAAAGTAGATGTAATATGACTAATAATACCAAAAGCAGGTAAAATAAGTATGTAAACTTCTGGATGGCCAAAGAACCAAAATAAATGCTGATAGAGTACAGGATCTCCACCACCTGCAGCTTCAAAAAAACTTGTGTTAAAGTTTCTATCAGTTAAAAGCATAGTAATAGCACCAGCAAAAACAGGTAAAGAAAGTAATAATAAAAAAGCTGTAATAAGGACAGACCATACAAATAAAGGTATTCTATGCATAGTCATACCAGGTCCTCTCATATTAAAGATAGTAGTTATGAAATTAATAGCACCTAAAATACTTGCAGCACCAGCTAAATGAAGACTAAAAATGCCTAAATCTACAGCGCCACCAGGATGGCCAGAGATACTACTTAGAGGCGGGTATACTGTCCAGCCAGTTCCAACACCTATTTCTACTAATGTAGAAGTTAGTAAAAGAACTAATGAAGGCGGGAGCAACCAAAAACTAATATTATTCATTCTTGGAAAAGCCATGTCTGGCGCACCTATCATTATAGGAACAAACCAATTACCATATCCTCCAATAAGAACAGGCATCACCATAAAGAAAACCATTACAAGAGCATGACCTGTAACGATAACATTATAAAGTTGGTGATTACCACCAAGAACTTGGACACCAGGACCAGCTAATTCCATACGGATAAGAACTGAAAGAGTAGTACCAATAACACCTGAGATAATCCCAAAAATAGTGTATAAAGTACCTATATCCTTATGGTTAGTAGAAAAAATCCATCTATTTATAAAGTTATTCATAATTCAAGGATCCAATTAAAAATTGTTATAAATCCTTAAAGTTTAGTTGATATCTTAAAAGACATATTATATTAATCTATACCAACGCCCGGGGGTAATGGCTTTGGTCCTCGAGTTAAAGAACCACCGTTAACATATTGTAAAACATCTCTTAAAGGTGCATCACTTAGTGCAAGTGCACGAATCTTATCAATTCTGGCTATTTCTTCACTGTCCAAATCTGGACCCAATAAATTTGTGTCTAACTCAACACCTAAGACTTTAGAAACCCAAATAAAATAATTCTTATGAGCTGCTATACCTTCTCTTATAAGAAATCCAGAATCGTTAAGGTCAACTGAAGAACTGTCACCAGAACGAGAGGCTGAGTCAAACCGAGAAGATGAAGAAGAAATATTAGCTGAAGATAGATTAGTATTTCCTTCAAAAGACAGATTTGCTAAAGAAGTTGAAGTTAGATCTGGAAGCATACTTTGAGAAAAAGCTAGTTCTAACAAAGCTTGCTCTGAAGATTCGTTAGTAACTTGCTCACCAGCATCTTGATTAGCAATTAAAGCGATAGCTTCATCAAAAATTTCACTAGTGTCACCAGAACAAAACGACAGTGAATGGTCTCTAGCCTCACAAAAGCTTGTAACATAACTTGAATATCTTCTAGCAAATATTTTCAAAAGAGAGAGATCATTCTCTACAGAAAAAATAGCTCCTACAGGTGTGTCATGGTATGGAGACCACGGTGCAGAAGAATTAAAATTAAGTCCAGGGCCTGGGTCTGTTGATATCACAGCAGAGATAGTCTCCATTGGGTAACCAAGGACACCCATTGTTCTGAGGTTACCTAGACCATTTAGTACCGGCCTAGTGTTTGTTATAATCGACATACCAGGAGGCTCTTGCTGTTCAACCAGATTAGGAGGCAAAGTCTCTTCGCCTGAGCAGAGAGCATAAGGTGAAAATGATAGAAAACAACTGTATAATATAAAATTTATTGATACAACAAAGATAAGCCTTTTAAAGGGGCTTAACAATATCAAATAAATAGTTATTATTGTAAGAGTATTTATAGAGGCTACCAACCTACATAATCTTGTGACCATAAACTGAATTTTTTTTTATATAGTTAAGTAGTACTGGACTTGAACCAATAGCTTTTTCCTTGTAAGGGAAACACTCTGCCAATTGAGCTAACTACTCATGTCAAAAATATTTTAATACAAACCTAAAAGAACATCATAATCAACAAGA